TTGAAAAGAATGCAAAATAAAATATAGAAAATAAAAATCAAATAAAATCATAGAATAGGAATCTTGCATTTATTTTATATATTACATATTACATGAGAATTTCCATTTTTTCATTTTAATAGAAATCTCTGTCGGATCGGATTCTTTCGAACCCTTTGATAATTTACTTGTAAGAAACTTTTTTCTATTTATTCGAAGTATAAAAATTCGATTCGAAGTATAAGTATAAAAGAACAATAATAAATTTATATACTTTAAAAAGGTAAATAGGTACACTTATTTAGTTCTACATTTCTTGTACCTATACCTATTATTATGATAATAGATATACTTAATACTTATCATAAGATATCTTTATAACAGGTACAAATATTAAATCGAGGTATCCATTCTATGACAACTTTCAACTTACCCTCCTTTTTTGTGCCTTTAGTGGGTCTAGTATTTCCAGCAATTGCAATGGCTTCTCTATCTCTTCATGTTCAAAAAAACAAAATTGTCTAGTCCCAATCTCGTCCATCTTTTTTTTTTCAATACTCGGGCTTGGATTATACTCAGACTATAGATATCTATTTATTTAGTGGACATAGTCTACAACATGTGTATTCTTCCCAACACAAATAAAAGAGCTGTTATCCACGCGGAAACATCATGACATGATATATGGATAAATAAAAAGATTCTATCTATTCTTAAATAAGCCGGCAGATATATGAAATGGAAAGTACAAAAAAATATATATATGTAGTAGATATCCAGGATCGTATGAATGGATTTTATATCTAACTGATTCGATGAATTACTCCTAATGGTTCATATCATAATAAGAGTACTAGTTGATGAGAGTTACTTCGGGAACAAAAAAAATAAAGTTAAATTCATTTGGGTTATTATCTCAATTTAAATAAAATGAAACAACTGGATCGAGTATGAACTGGCGATCAGAACGTGTGTGGATAGAACTTATAACAGGGTCTCGAAAAGCAAGTAATTTCTTTTGGGCCTGTATCCTTTTTTTAGGTTCAACGGGATTCTTATTAGTTGGAACTTCTAGTTACCTTGGCAGGAATTTGATATCTTTATTTCCTTCTCAGCAAATCCTTTTTTTCCCACAAGGGATCGTGATGTCTTTTTATGGAATCGCGGGTCTGTTTATTAGCTCCTATTTGTGGTGCACAATTTCGTGGAATGTAGGTAGTGGTTATGATAGATTCGATAGAAAAAAGGGAATAGTTTGTATTTTTCGTTGGGGATTTCCTGGAAGAAATCGTCGCATCTTTCTTCGATTCCTTATGAGGGATATTCAGTCGATTAGAATAGAGGTTAAAGAGGGTATTTATCCTCGGCGTATACTTTATATGGAAATCAGAGGCCAGGGTGCTGTTCCCTTAACTCGTACTGATCAGAATTTGACTCCACGAGAAATTGAACAAAAGGCTGCGGAATTGGCCTATTTTTTGCGCGTGCCCATTGAGGTATTTTGAAATGAATTGATCCAACGGGGTTCTTTTACCTTGAAATCCGAAAAAAAGGGGGTGGCTCATTCGGGTATTTATCGAAAGGATGTAATTGCTTCGAATGAAGAAATAATAAAACAAAATTGTTTCCAGATCCAAGGACTAACCAATCAATTAAATAAGGGGGAATAGGTCTATGGATTCAATGCCGTGTTATATAACTCATGTTTCATGGAAATATGACAGATTGGATAGAGTCGAGGAATGAAGTGGTTTCGTTAAAAATTCACAGATTAAAAATGCAAAAAAAAAAAGCATTTAACCCCCTTCTATACCTTACATCTATAGTCTTTTTGTCCTGGTCGATTTCTTTCTCATTTAAAAAAAGTATGGAATCTTTGGTTATTCATTGGTGGAATGCAGAGCAATCCGAAGTTTTTTTGAATGATATTCAAGAAAAAAGCGCCCTAGAAAAATTCATAGAATTAGAAGAACTCCTCTTTTTGGATGAAATGATAAAGGAGTCCCCGGATACACATATACAAAAACTTCGCATAGGAATACACAAAGAAACGATACAATTGGTCAAAATGTACAACGAGGGCCATATCCATACCATTTTAAACTTTTTGACAAATATAATAAGTTTCGCTATTCTAAGCGTTTTTTATATTCTGGGTAATGAACAACTTGTTATTTTAAATTATTGGGTTCGTGAATTTATATATAACTTAAGTGATACAATAAAAGCTTTTTGTATTCTTTTATTAACTGATTTATGTATTGGATTCCACTCGCCTCATGGTTGGGAACTAATGATCGGTTCTGTCTACAAGGATTTTGGATTTTCTCATAATAATCAAATTATATCCGGTCTTGTTTCCACCTTTCCAGTTATTCTAGATACAATTTTTAAATATTTAATCTTCCGTTATTTAAATCGTGTATCTCCGTCACTTGTAGTCATTTATCATTCAATAAATGACTAAAAAATGATCTACTGAAATGAATCGAATCATAATGGTTTTTACTTATACTTCGTA